GTTCATGTAGCTTAAACCCAAAGCAAGGCACTGAAAATGCCTAGATAAACTGTACCAGTTTCATAAACACAAAGGTTTGGTCCCGGCCTTTTCATTAGTTGTTAATAAGCTTACACATGCAAGCATCCCCATCCCGGTGAAAATGCCTTTCAACATTTCAAAAGAAATTAAAAGAGCTGGTATCAAGCACACTTCCACAGTAGCTAACAACACCTTGCTTAGCCACACCCCCACGGGAGACAGCAGTGATAAAAATTAAACAATAAACGAAAGTTTGATTTAGCTATATTATACTAAGGGCGGTAAACATCGTGCCAGCCACCGCGGTCATACGATGGCCCTAAACTAATAAACACCGGCGTAAAGGGTGCTAAGATAATCCACCAAATAAGAATAACGCTGACTTAAGTCGTAAAAAACTAAAAATCAGTATAAACTCAACCATGAAAATGTTCTTAGTATTATCTAACCACTAAAGCCAGGGCACAAACTGGGATTAGATACCCCACTATGCCTGGCCATAAACATAAGTGATTTATAACAAAACCACTCGCCAGAGAACTACAAGCCACCGCTTAAAACTCAAAGGACTTGGCGGTACTTCACACCCTTCTAGAGGAGCCTGTTCTATAATCGATAAACCCCGATAAACCTCACCGCCCTTAGCTAATCCAGTCTATATACCGCCATCTTCAGCAAACCTTATTAAAGCACAAAAGTACGCGCAACTATCTACCCATAAAGAAGTTAGGTCAAGGTGTAACCCATAGGACGGACAGTAATGGGCTACATTTTCTATTGCTAGACTATACGAAAACCTGTGTGAAACCCATTGGTCAAAGGAGGATTTAGTAGTAAATCAGGATTAGAGAGCCCGATTGAAATAGGCTATGAAGTATGCACACACCGCCCGTCACCCTCCTCAAATATACAGTTTTAATCCGTACATACACCCCATTAAAACAAGCTCAGAGGAGACAAGTCGTAACAGGGTAAGTGTACCGGAAGGTGCACTTGGAATATCAAAATGTAGCTTAAACAAATCAAAGCCTCTGGCCTACACCCAGAAAATATCGCGTAAAAATGATCATTTTGACACCAATTCTAGCCCACTATAATTAATATAAAACAACTATAAACCTCAAGTAAACCAAAACATTTACCCCAAGTAAAAGTATAGGAGATAGAAATTACACAAGCTGGCGCTATAGAGCAAGTACCGCAAGGGAAAGATGAAAGAACAATTAACAGTGAAAAAAAGCATAGATACACCCTAGTACCTTTCGCATAATGAGCTAGCTAGAACAACCTTGGCAAACTGAACATTTAGTCAAACATCCCGAAACCAAACGAGCTACTCTTAAATAGTCAATAAGAACTAACTCCTCTATGTGGCAAAATAGTGAGAAGATTTAAAAGTAGTGGTGAAAAGCCTATCGAGTTTGGTGATAGCTGGTTGTCCAAAAAAAGAATATCAGTTCCCCTTAAAACTTACCCTATAACCAACCAATTCAAACGTAAGTTTTACAGCTAGTTTATAAAGGGACAGCTTTATAAACAATGGAAAACCCACTATTAGAGAGTAATCAACAAACATCGTTTTTGTAGGCCCAAAAGCAGCCACCATTAAAGAAAGCGTTAAAGCTCAAACAACCTCAGCCTCAACCTAATTCCTTAAACCAAAAAGACCTCCTAATAGACATATTGGACTACTCTATAATCAATATAGAAGAAATAATGCTATTATAAGTAACAAGAAATACTCTTCTCCTAGCATAAGTGTATATCAGAACGAATGCTCACTGATAATTAACAGCCTTATAATCAACACACAAAACATATAAATTATTACCCCTCACTGTTAGCCCAACACAGGTATGCCTAAGGGAAAGATTAAAATAAGTAAAAGGAACTCGGCAAACAATAACCCCGCCTGTTTACCAAAAACATCACCTCTAGCATAAAAAGTATTAGAGGCACAACCTGCCCAGTGACCAACGTTAAACGGCCGCAGTACTCTGACTGTGCAAAGGTAGCATAATCACTTGTTCCTTAATTAGGGACTGGTATGAATGGTTAGACGAGGGATTAACTGTCTCTTACTTACAATCAGTGAAATTGACCTCCCCGTGAAGAGGCGGGGATAAAATAATAAGACGAGAAGACCCTATGGAGCTTCAATCTGTTAATCCACTGAACATGTAACAACAGTACTATAAGTAGTGCAACACATACCACGATGGGTTAACAATTTCGGTTGGGGTGACCTCGGAGCATAAAACAACCTCCGAATGATTATATTTTAGACCTACTAGTCAAAATAACAATCAACAATTGACCCAATATATTTGATCAATGGACCAAGTTACCCTAGGGATAACAGCGCAATCCTATTTAAGAGTTCATATCGACAATCAGGGTTTACGACCTCGATGTTGGATCAGGACACCCCGACGGTGCAACAGCTGTCAAAGGTTCGTTTGTTCAACGATTAAAGTCCTACGTGATCTGAGTTCAGACCGGAGCAATCCAGGTCGGTTTCTATCTATTAATCAAGCTTCCCTCAGTACGAAAGGAACAGAGAAACAGGGCCTACCACTTATTGGCGCCCTAAGGTTTAATAAATGAAGCAATCTAAACTTAAAATACCAATAAAACCCCTTCCGCCCAAGAACAGGGCTTGTTAAGGTGGCAGAGCCCGGTAATTGCATGAGACTTAAACCCTTATCACCAGAGGTTCAACTCCTCTCCTTAACACCCATGCTCATGCTTAATTTTACCTTGTTAATCCTACCCATCCTACTAGCCATAGCTTTCCTTACACTTGTAGAACGCAAAGTCCTGGGCTATATACAACTACGCAAGGGCCCTAACCTAGTAGGGCCTTACGGCCTACTACAGCCAGTCGCTGACGCCATAAAACTCTTTATCAAAGAGCCCCTCCAACCAACTGCCTCCTCAACAACTCTATTCATCATCGCCCCATCCCTAGCACTAGCAGTAGCCCTAACCATATGATTACCTCTACCCATGCCCAAATCCCTGATCGACATAAACATAGGACTACTATTCATCCTAGCCACCTCAAGCCTCGCAGTATATTCCCTCCTATGATCAGGCTGGGCCTCCAACTCTAAATACGCACTATTTGGGGCCCTCCGAGCAGTAGCCCAGACAATCTCTTACGAAGTCACACTAGCCATCATCCTACTATCAGTCCTACTCCTAAGCGGCTCTTTCTCCCTATCCTCCCTAAACATCACACAAGAACATACCTGGCTTCTATTCCCAGCATGACCCTTAGCTATAATATGATTCATCTCAACTCTAGCCGAAACCAATCGAGCCCCCTTCGACCTAACAGAAGGGGAATCCGAACTAGTATCAGGATTCAATGTCGAATACGCAGCAGGACCATTCGCCTTATTCTTTATAGCCGAATACACCAACATCATCATGATAAATGCCCTAACCACTATTATTTTCCTAGGCCCCTTTTCTCCAACCCTATCAATTATCCACCCCACAGTTAACTTCACCATCAAAACCCTTATATTAACCACACTATTCCTATGAATCCGAGCATCCTACCCTCGATTCCGCTACGATCAACTCATACATCTACTATGAAAAAACTTCCTACCAATAACCCTGGCCCTATGCATGTGGTCCATTTCCTTCCCAATCTCAATAGCGTGTGTCCCACCAACCCTGTCATAAGAAATATGTCTGATAAAAGAGTTACTTTGATAGAGTAAATCATAGAGGCCCCAACCCTCTTATTTCTAGAACTACAGGATTTGAACCTGCTCTGTAGAGACCAAAACTCCAAGTGCTACCACATACACTATATCCTAACTCATTAGTAAGGTCAGCTAAATAAGCTATCGGGCCCATACCCCGAAAATGTTGGTTTATATCCTTCCCGTACTAATCAAACCCCTAGCACAATTAATCATCTACTCCACGTTACTATCTGGTACCCTTATCACCCTAATCAGCTCTCACTGATTCCTAGCATGAGTTGGACTAGAAATGAGCATACTCGCTATAATCCCTATTCTAATAACCAAATCCAACCCGCGATCTATTGAAGCAGCCACAAAATACTTCCTAATTCAAGCCACAGCCTCTATAATCCTAATAATGGCTATAGTACTAAATGCTATCAACTCAGGCCACTGAGCTATCACCAACCCAAACAACCACCATATCTCCAATATACTTGTACTCGCCCTACTAATGAAATTAGGCCTATCCCCATTTCACTTCTGAGTCCCCGAAGTGACACAAGGAGTAACCCTAATCTCCGGCATAATTATGCTCACATGACAAAAACTAGCCCCCCTAGCAATTTTATATCAAATTTATCCCTCCATCGACCCCACAATAACCTGCCTCCTAGCAGCACTTTCAACCCTAATTGGAGGCTGAGGGGGACTTAATCAACTGCAACTACGCAAAATACTAGCATACTCATCAATTACACACATAGGGTGAATAATCTCAATCATAGTCTATAATCCTCTTGCCACACTGACCAATCTAGCAATTTACATCCCCCTTACTATCCTGCTATTCAGCACCTTACACCATAGCCTGTCCACTACCACAAACTCATTAAGCCTGATTTGAAACACCAGCCCCCCACTAACCATCACAACCATACTTGCACTGCTCTCCCTCGGCGGACTTCCTCCATTCACAGGATTCTTCCCCAAATGATTAATCATCCAAGAACTAATCCACAACAACAACACTATCCTACCTACAATCATAGTAATAACCGCTCTACTCAACTTATTCTTCTACATACGCCTGGTATATTCCACATCCCTCACCCTCCTACCAACAACAAACGCAACTATAATTAAATGACAACCCAAAACACCCCCAACACTCATAGCACCTATAACACTGATCACAACACTAACAATACCACTCTCACCCATCATATTCACCATACACTAGGAATTTAAGTTAATAAGACTCAGAGCCTTCAAAGCCCTAAGTAAGCACAACCCTGCTTAATTCCTGCCTCTAAGGATTGTGAGCCTCTATCTCACATCTACTGAATGCAAATCAACCGCTTTAATTAAACTAAACCCTCATAGATTGGTGGGACTACAACCCACGAAACTTTAGTTAACAGCTAAAAACCCTACTCCACTGGCTTCAATCTACTTCTCCCGCCTACAAAAAAGCATAGGCGGGAGAAGCCCCGGCAGGATTGAAGCTGCTCCTTTGAATTTGCAATTCAATATGATTAATCACCTCGAGGCTGGTAAAAAGAGGCAGTACCCTCTGTCTTTAGATTTACAGTCTAATGCTTGCTCAGCCATTTTACCTATGTTCGTCAATCGCTGACTCTTCTCAACTAACCACAAAGATATCGGCACACTTTACCTTCTATTTGGTGCATGAGCCGGAATAGTAGGCACAGCCCTAAGTCTGTTAATCCGCGCAGAACTGGGCCAACCAGGAGCCCTATTAGGAGACGACCAAATCTATAATGTCATTGTCACAGCCCATGCCTTCGTTATAATCTTCTTCATAGTCATACCCATTATAATTGGAGGTTTTGGAAATTGACTAGTCCCACTAATAATTGGCGCACCAGATATAGCATTCCCACGTATAAACAACATGAGCTTTTGACTCCTGCCCCCCTCATTCCTACTCCTATTAGCCTCATCAATAGTAGAGGCTGGTGCCGGAACCGGCTGAACAGTATACCCGCCCCTAGCTGGCAACCTCGCCCACGCAGGAGCCTCAGTCGACCTAACAATTTTCTCCCTCCACTTGGCGGGTGTATCTTCCATCTTAGGGGCTATTAATTTTATTACAACAATTATCAATATAAAACCACCCACTGTCACACAATATCAAACCCCTCTGTTCGTATGATCTGTCCTTATTACCGCAGTACTACTACTATTATCCCTCCCAGTACTAGCGGCAGGTATCACCATGCTACTAACAGACCGAAACCTAAACACAACCTTCTTCGACCCTTCCGGAGGAGGAGACCCTATCCTATACCAACACCTGTTCTGATTCTTCGGCCACCCAGAAGTATACATTCTTATCCTCCCAGGATTTGGAATTATCTCCCACATCGTCACCTACTACTCGGGGAAAAAAGAACCCTTCGGGTACATAGGAATAGTTTGAGCCATAATATCAATCGGTTTCCTGGGGTTTATCGTATGAGCCCACCACATGTTTACTGTAGGCATAGACGTTGACACCCGAGCCTACTTTACCTCAGCCACTATAATTATTGCTATTCCCACAGGCGTTAAAGTTTTCAGCTGACTAGCTACCCTACACGGGGGTAACATCAAGTGATCCCCCGCCATATTATGGGCCCTAGGTTTCATCTTCCTATTTACCGTAGGGGGACTAACAGGCATCGTCCTAGCTAATTCTTCACTAGATATTGTCCTACATGATACTTACTACGTAGTAGCTCACTTCCACTACGTACTGTCTATAGGGGCAGTATTCGCGATCATAGGTGGATTTATCCACTGATTCCCTCTATTCTCAGGCTACACCCTAGATCAAACCTGAGCTAAAACCCACTTCATCGTAATATTCGTAGGAGTAAATATGACCTTTTTCCCTCAACATTTCCTAGGTCTATCGGGCATACCCCGTCGTTACTCAGACTACCCTGATGCATACACCGTGTGAAACATCATCTCCTCAATAGGCTCATTCATTTCATTAGTCGCAGTAATAATTATAGTTTTCATAATCTGAGAAGCATTCGCTTCTAAGCGGGAAGTAAAAACAGTAGAACTAACCTCAACAAACCTAGAGTGGCTCCACGGCTGTCCCCCTCCCTACCATACATTTGAAGAACCTGCCTACGTAAAAATCAATTAAGAAAGGAAGGAATCGAACCCCCTAAAACCGATTTCAAGTCAGCCTTATAACCTCTATAACTTTCTCAATGAAATACTAGTAAATCCATTACATAACTTTGTCAAAGTTAAGTTACAAGTTAGAACTTGTGTATTTTTATGGCCTATCCCTCTCAACTAGGATTTCAAGATGCTATATCCCCTATCATAGAAGAACTATTACATTTCCACGACCACACTCTGATAATTGTTTTTTTAATCAGCTCATTGGTACTTTATATCATCTCCCTAATACTAACAACTAAGCTCACCCATACGAGTACAATAGACGCCCAAGAAGTAGAAACCATTTGAACAATTCTGCCAGCAATTATCTTAATCCTAATCGCACTACCCTCTCTTCGAATTCTATATATAATGGACGAAATCAACAACCCTGTATTAACTGTTAAAACCATAGGTCACCAGTGATACTGAAGCTACGAATACACAGACTACGACGAACTATGCTTCGACTCATATATAATCCCAACTTCCGACCTAAAACCAGGCGACCTACGCCTCCTTGAAGTAGACAACCGAGTAGTGCTACCAATAGAATTACCAGTGCGCATATTAATCTCATCTGAAGACGTCCTACACTCCTGAGCTGTCCCCTCACTAGGCCTAAAAACAGACGCCATCCCTGGTCGCCTAAACCAAGCCACACTCTTATCCACACGACCCGGTCTATATTACGGCCAATGCTCAGAGATTTGCGGCTCAAACCACAGCTTCATGCCCATTGTCCTAGAAATAGTGCCCCTTAAAGACTTCGAAACTTGATCTGAATCAATAATTTAACTCACCAGGAAGCTCATAGCATTAGCCTTTTAAGCTAAAGATAGAGGAGCCTGTCTCCCCCCTGATGACATGCCCCAGCTCAATACTGCAACCTGATTTACTATAATCTTATCCATACTACTAACCTTATTCTTAATCTTCCATACTAAAATCTCCCCTACCGAATTTATCACCACCCCTCAACCCAAAACTACAAAACCCACTCCTCCAAATACCCCTTGAAATGCAAAATGAACGAAAATCTATTTGCCTCTTTCCTAACTCCAACCATAATAGGCCTACCCATAGCCACACTAATCGTGCTCTTCCCCGCCATTTTACTACCCAAACCCCGCCGACTTATTAACAACCGACTAATCACAGCCCAACACTTCTTAATTAATCTTGTCCTCAAACAAATAATAGCAATTCACAACACCAAAGGCCAAACCTGATCCCTAATGCTAGTCTCCCTAATCATATTCATTGGCTCAACCAATCTCCTAGGTCTTCTGCCACACTCCTTTACTCCAACCACCCAACTGTCTATAAACCTAGGTATAGCAATCCCCTTATGAGCAGGAGCTGTCCTTATCGGATTCCGACACAAACCCAAAGCATCACTGGCCCACTTCCTCCCCCAAGGAACCCCATCGCCTTTAATCCCTATACTAATCATAATCGAAACCATCAGCTTGTTTATTCAACCAGTAGCCCTAGCAGTTCGGCTAACCGCCAATATTACAGCGGGCCATCTCCTCCTACACTTGATCGGAGGGGCCACACTAGCCCTATCAACAATCAGCCTCACAACATCATCCATTACTTTTATTATCTTAGTTTTACTAACTGTGTTAGAATTGGCAGTAGCACTGATCCAAGCCTATGTTTTTACACTACTAGTAAGTCTATATCTACAAGATAATACCTAATGACCCACCAAACACACGCATACCACATAGTCAACCCGAGCCCATGACCCCTCACAGGCGCCCTCTCAGCCCTCCTCCTCACATCAGGCTTAATTATATGATTCCACTTCAACTCCACCCAACTCCTTCTCCTAGGATTTCTGACAAACTTACTAACCATGTACCAATGATGACGGGACATTATCCGAGAAGGCACATTCCAAGGCCACCACACCCCAGTAGTACAGAAAGGCCTTCGCTATGGGATAATTCTGTTTATTATCTCAGAAGTATTCTTCTTTGCAGGCTTCTTCTGGGCTTTTTACCATTCAAGCCTAGCCCCTACTCCCGAACTCGGGGGATGTTGACCACCAAAAGGCATTATCCCCCTCAACCCTCTGGAAGTGCCCCTTCTGAATACCTCAGTTCTCTTAGCGTCCGGAGTCTCCATCACCTGGGCCCACCATAGTCTAATGGAAGGTAACCGAAAACACATAATCCAAGCCCTCACAATCACCATCATATTAGGGGCTTACTTTACAGCACTACAAGCATCCGAATACTTCGAAACATCCTTTACCATCTCAGATGGCATCTACGGATCAACATTCTTCATCGCAACCGGCTTCCACGGCCTACACGTAATCATCGGCTCATCCTTTCTAATTGTCTGCCTACTGCGCCAACTACACTTTCACTTCACCTCTAATCATCACTTCGGATTTGAAGCAGCCGCATGATACTGACACTTCGTAGATGTAGTATGACTATTCCTCTACGTATCTATTTACTGATGAGGTTCATACTTTTTTAGTATATCAGTACAATTGACTTCCAATCAATTAGCTCTAGTAAACCCTAGAAAAAAGTATATCAACATAACCCTCGTCATAATCACAAACCTATCCCTATCGAGCCTCCTCATAATTATCGCATTCTGACTCCCCCAGCTAAATCTATACGCAGAAAAAGCAAGCCCTTATGAATGCGGCTTCGACCCGATGAATTCAGCCCGCCTCCCTTTCTCCATTAAATTCTTCCTGGTCGCCATTACATTCCTCCTATTTGACCTAGAAATTGCCCTTCTCCTCCCAATACCCTGAGCCTCCCAAAACACAGACATTATCACAACTCTAACAGTAGCTCTGGGCCTAATCACTATTCTAACACTAGGCCTAGCCTATGAATGGCTCCAAAAAGGCTTAGAATGAAAAGAATAAAGACCAGTTAGTTTAAACTAAAAACAAGTGATTTCGACTCACTAAATTGTAATTCAACTTACAACTGCTCTCCATGTCAGCCATCCACCTCAACATACTTCTAGCATACACAATCTCGCTCCTAGGACTAACAATCTACCGCACCCACCTCATATCCTCTCTCCTCTGTCTAGAAGGCATGATATTGGCCCTATTCACTATCCTAGCTATCACCTCCCTAGATCAACACTACATCTCAATCTCATCTATCCCTGTCATCATGCTAGTCTTCTCCGCCTGCGAAGCCGCCGTAGGCCTATCACTACTAGTCATAATTTCCAATACATACGGCACCGACCACGTACAAAACCTTAACCTACTACAATGCTAAAAGTAATTATCCCCACAATCATACTCCTGCCACTCACATGATTCTCCAACGCCCACAAAGTGTTTATAAACCTAACCACATACAGCCTACTAATTAGCCTAGTAGCCCTTATCTCACTCAACCAGCCAGACGACAATATTACTTTCTCCACGACATTCCACTCAGACGCCCTGTCCGCCCCCCTACTAGTGCTCACAACCTGACTCCTCCCCCTAATAATTATCGCCAGCCAGAACCACATAAAAAAAGAACTAAAAGAACGAAAAAAACTGTACTTATCCCTAATTATTTGCTTACAGACCCTACTTATCATAACCTTCCTAGCATCAGAATTAATAATATTTTACATCTTATTTGAAGCGACATTAATCCCCACCCTCATTATTATCACACGATGAGGAAACCAAGCCGAACGCCTAAACGCCGGAACATACTTTTTATTCTATACACTAACCGGCTCCTTACCCCTGTTAATTGCTCTAATATACAGCCACAAACTCCTAGGATCACTAAACTTCCCATGACTGTGCATAAACCCCCCACTAGCCCTCCTACCCTGGTCTAACTCACTTCTATGATTAGCATTAATTATAGCCTTCATAGTAAAAATACCCCTATACGGAATTCATCTATGACTGCCTAAAGCACATGTAGAAGCCCCTATTGCGGGGTCCATAGTACTAGCAGCAATCCTCCTAAAACTAGGAGGTTACGGTCTGATACGCGTGTCCCTATTCACCCCGCCCCCATCAGAACTCATAATCCTCCCATTCATTACCCTATCCCTCTGAGGAATGATTATAACCAGTTCAATCTGTCTCCGCCAAACTGATCTAAAATCCTTAATCGCCTACTCCTCCGTTAGCCACATAGCCCTCGTCGTAGTAGCAGTCCTCATTAAAACCCCCTGAAGTTATGCAGGAGCTACAGTACTAATAATCGCACACGGACTAACCTCCTCACTACTATTCTGCCTAGCTAACACTAACTACGAACGAACGCACAGCCGAACTATAATTCTAACCCGAGGCTTAAAATCAATCTTGCCGCTAATGACCCTATGATGATTTATCGCCAGCCTAACCAACCTAGCTCTGCCCCCAACTATTAATCTAGTAGGAGAACTAATAATCATCACATCCTCATTCTCATGATCACATACAACCATTCTACTCACCGGGCTAAACATACTCATCACAGCCATCTACACACTCTACATACTAATCCTAACCCAACGGGGAAAGCCGTCATACCACATCACCAAAATATACCCATCCTTCACACGAGAAAACGCCCTAATAGCATTACACCTCTGCCCCTTACTACTCTTATCAGCCAACCCTAAACTAATTATAGGTTTTACCTGCTGTAAATATAGTTTAAAAAACGCTAGGTTGTGGACCCAGAAATAGAAGTATTAACACCCTTCTTATTTACCAAGAAAGTTTAAAGAACTGCTAACTCTTTACCCCATAATTAACCACTATGGCTTTCTTAACTTTTAAAGGATAGAAGTAATCCATTGGCCTTAGGAGTCAAAAAATTGGTGCAACTCCAAATAAAAGTAATCAATCTATTCAACACGACCTTCATCCTAGCTATCACACTCGTACTACTCCCCATATTCCTCTCCACTTCACCCCTATCAAATCACTCCTTCGCCTCATATACTAAATCGCTCATAGCACTAGCCTTTGCCCTCAGCATAATCCCATACCTCATATTTATATACTCACACCACGAAACAATCATCTCTAACTGACACTGAATTTCTATCACCTCATTGCCTATAAAAATAAGCTTTAAACTCGATTTCTTCTCCATCACATTCATACCAGTAGCACTATTCGTAACATGATCGATCATAGAGTTCTCTACATGATACATACACACAGACCCTCATATTAATTCTTTCTTCAAACACTTACTACTATTCCTTATCACGATACTCATTCTAGTAACAGCCAACAACCTATTTCAACTATTCGTAGGCTGAGAAGGCGTGGGAATCATATCCTTCCTGCTCATCGGGTGATGACATGGCCGGACAGAAGCCAACACGGCCGCCCTACAAGCAATCTTATACAACCGCATTGGGGACGTTGGCTTCATCCTATCAATAGCATGATTCCTCCTATACACCAATTCATGAGACTTTCAACACATCTTCATAATAGACGACAATAATTTCACCTCCAACATCCCCCTCCTAGGGCTTCTCCTAGCCGCAACAGGAAAGTCCGCTCAATTTGGTCTGCACCCCTGACTACCATCAGCCATAGAAGGCCCCACTCCAGTATCAGCTCTACTACACTCAAGTACTATAGTTGTAGCCGGAGTATTCCTTCTAATCCGATTTAACCCCCTAATCCACTCCAACAGCCTCATCCAAACAACTACCCTATGCCTAGGAGCAATAACCACACTATTCACCGCCCTATGCGCGTTGACCCAAAATGACATTAAAAAAATCATCGCCTTCTCTACCTCAAGCCAACTAGGACTTATAATAGTGACCATCGGAATTAACCAGCCCTACATAGCCTTCCTACACATCTGCACCCACGCATTCTTCAAAGCCATGCTTTTTATGTGCTCAGGATCAATCATTCACAACCTAAACAATGAACAAGACATCCGAAAAATATCAGGACTTCACAAATCCCTGCCCCTAACCTCCTCATGCTTGACCATCGGCAGCCTAGCTCTCACAGGCATACCCTTCCTAACAGGGTTCTTCTCAAAAGACCTAATCATCGAAACAATAAACATCTCCCACACCAACACCTGAGCCATCCTAACAACACTATTTGCCACATCCCTTACCGCCGTTTACAGCACGCGCATCATCTTCTATACCACTATAAACAAACCTATGTTCAACCCATACACAAATATAAATGAAATAGACCCAAACCTAGCCAACTCCATTAAACGCCTAGCCCTAGGCAGCATCATTGCAGGGTTCCTAATTATCAACACCCTCCCTCCCATAACCACCCCACAAATGACCATACCAAGCTACCTAAAACTCACAGCACTGCTAGTAAGCATTCTCGGGTTTTCTATCGCAATAGAACTAAGCCACCTAACTCACTTCATTAAACTTACCTCTCCTAACAAACAGATATTATTCTCAACCTTGCTAGGGTATTATCCCTACACAACACACCGAATGTTGCCATCACTTTATCTACTCACAAGTCAAAATATCGCTACAACTTCAATAGACCAAACAGGATTAGAAAATATAATACCTAAAAATATCACTAAGTACCAAACAATTGCATCAACAAAAACATCAAATCAACAGGGCCTTGTAAAACTCTACTTCATATCCCTAACCGTATCCCTCATCACAATAACCCTACTAATTAGCTAATTACCCCGAGTTACTTCAATGGCAATAAAAATACCCACAAACAAAGACCACCCAGCAACAACCATTAACCAATAATTACAACTATACATAGCCGCAACCCCTGTACTATCCTCACGAAAGAACCCCACAGCCTTATCATCATCATAAAGAATTCACTCCCCTATATTACTAAACTGAAAAGCAATCCCAAGATAATCCACCTCCATTAGCCAAAACAACAAAAGCCCCTCAAAAACTAAACCTAACAGCAAGACACCTCGAACCATAACGCTGGAACCCCATCCCTCAGGATACTGATCAGTAGCCATGGCAGTAGTATATCCAAACACAACCAACATCCCACCCAAATAAATTAAAAACACAATTAACCCTAAAAAAGAGCCTCCATAGTTAATAAGCATAGAACACCCTACACCCCCACTAATAATAAGCCCAACTCCACCAAAAATAGGAGAAGGCTTGACAGAAAAACTAATAAATCCTACCACAAACAAAGAACTAAGAAATAATATAACGTAAGCTATCATAGTTACTACATGGAATTAAACCATGACCAGTGACATGAAAAATCATCGTTGTAGTTCAACTATAGAAACTTAATGACCAACCCACGTAAATCCCACCCACTAATGAAAATCATCAACCACTCCTTTATCGATCTACCTGCACCCTCTAACTTCTACTCGTGATGAAACTTTGGCTCCCTCCTAGGAGTCTGCCTACTACTTCAAATCGCTACAGGCCTATTCCTAGCAATGCACTACACAGCAGATACAACCTCAGCATTCTCATCAATCGCCCACATCTGCCGAGACGTAAATTACGGATGAGTAATCCGCTATACCCATGCCAACGGAGCCTCTATATTCTTCATCTGCCTTTACATCCATATCGCACGAGGCCTCTACTACGGATCTTACCTATTTAAAGAAACCTGAAACATCGGCGTCATACTCTTATTTCTTACCATAGCCACCGCATTCATAGGTTACGTGCTCCCATGAGGCCAAATATCATTCTGAGGCGCAACAGTAATCACCAACCTCCTATCCGCTATCCCTTATATAGGCCCCACCCTGGTAGAATGAATCTGAGGGGGCTTCTCCGTAGACAAAGCCACTCTAACACGATTTTTCGCATTCCACTTCATCCTCCCATTCATCATCGCAGCCATAGCGATAATCCACCTATTATTTCTGCACGAAACAGGATCCAACAACCCAACCGGCATTAACTCCAACTCAGACAAAATCCCATTTCACCCCTACTACACCCTTAAGGATATTCTCGGCTTCTTCGCTATATTCCTGATCTTAGGACTATTAGTCCTCTTTAGCCCTGACCTCCTAGGAGACCCTGACAACTACACACCCGCCAACCCCCTCAACACCCCTGCCCACATTAAACCTGAGTGATACTTCTTATTTGCATATGCAATCCTCCGCTCAATCCCTAATAAGCTGGGAGGAGTATTAGCCCTAATATCCTCAATCCTAATCCTATTCATCATACCCTTAACCCATTACTCCAAACAACGAACAATAATATTCCGCCCTCTCAGCCAATGCCTATTCTGACTATTCATCGCCAACCTACTATTACTGACATGAATTGGCGGACAACCCGTGGAACACCCCTATACCATTATTGGCCAATTAGCATCCCTACTCTACTTCTCCCTAATCCTGATTGCAATACCCACAGTAAGCATAACAGAAAACACCCTAATGAAATGATAGGCTCTTGTAGTATAAACATTACCCTGGTCTTGTAAACCAAAAATGAAGCGCCCAAAGCTTCCCAGAGCAACTCAGGGAAAAAGACCTATCTTTACCACCAGCACCCAAAGCTGGAATTCTAAATTAAACTATTCCCTGAGTACACTTCATAAGATAGCCACCATTACCCAAACTATGTACTTCGTGCATTAATGCTCTTCCTCATTAATAATGTAACAAGTACATTGAATGCATGATATTACATGAAACATAACATGCTAGCTCCACATAAACCACATTCTGAGCATGCATATAAGCAAGTACTGATTAATTAATGCTAGAAGACATAAATGTAACCTCCCCATAACAAGTCCCGACCATGCCTATCCAAAAGATAATGCAACTTAATTCCCAACAACACAACAACCACCAACCAACGCAAACACTCTAACACACGTCTATTCCTACACTGACTATAACGTTCATGCTTGAACCATAATCCTCACACCTCGCACATTAGCGCATATCTAGGAACCTTGCTCGCCCACATGGATATTCCCCCGTAACAGGTGTCCCATAATCTACCATCCTCCGTGAAACCATCAACCCGCCAGACAGGGATCCCTCTTCTCGCTCCGGGCCCATTCCAACTTGGGGGTTACTAACCTGAAACTATAACTGGCATCTGGTTCTTACTTCAGGGCCATAGTCCCTAAGACGCTCACTCGTTCCCCTTAAATAAGACATCTCGATGGATTAATTACTAATCAGCCCATGCCGACACATAACTGTGGTGCCATGCATTTGGTATCTTTTATTTTTCGGGATGCACGCCTCCACCCAGCCGTCAAGGCATGGTTACAGATGGATCTCGACAGGGTTGGACACTTCGTCTAATATTATTACTCCGCAAGCTAACTTTCAGTGGACATAAATTCCATGCTTTAAGGACATAAGAAAATAATTACTTACTTTTTTTACAAAACTTCTTCCATTTCATAGGGTGCACTTTCCACCCAATTTTCCTTCCCCACCACAAACCACCCTATGAAACTTACCCTAACCTACT